TTTTTTTTTTTTAATATATTTAAATAAAAAATAAAAAAATTTATTTAAAAATATATTATATAAAATTTAAAAATATTTATTTTTAAAAATTTTTAATTTATTGTATTATATAAATGTTTTATGTGTATATATTAATTAAAATATAAAATATTTATTTAATACATATATACATACTAATAAATTAGTTTATTAACTGATTAGTTTCAATTTACTAATATTATTTTTATTAAAAAATAAATAATTAATATATTTAACTTTTATATATAATATTTTAATTATTATATTTATATATATATATATATATTATATATTAATTAATAATTATATATATATCAATATTTAATTATATTAATATAATTTAATTTTAACTAATAAATTATAAATAATTATGTATTTATTAAATATTAATTAACTAATACTTTTTTCTTTTTTTTTTAATTAAATTCATTTAATATCATATACTAATAAATTGACCAGATCAATATCACATAAGATCCGTATACCATTAGATTTAAATAAATATAAATATATACTAATCTGTGATATAGTTAATCTTTATTGAATAACAGTTTTTCTACAAATTTTAAGCAATAATTTCTATTTTTTTTTTAAAAATAAATAAGTTACTTTTTTTTAGCGCTCAAAAATTTTTATAATTTTGCGTGCAAAAAATGCGCAATTTTGAAAAAAAAAAAAGTAAGGGATTCTATCTAAAACCCCCAAATTTCCAAAAATTTCGCCAAAAAAAGTGAAAAAAAAATTTTTTTAAAAAAATCCAAAAAAAAATAAAAACAAACTTTTAATAATTAAAAATTTTGATTACTATATATAATTAACATAAAACAATAAAACTATTTTTTATAAATAAAAAACTATAAAATCTTTTTTATTAATAAAACTAGAAATGAAGCGTCTGATGAAAGAATTATTTTGATAGGATAAAGCATGTAAAATTTTTACCTTCATTATATTTAATAGAATTAAACTATTTCTTAAAGAATCAAAAACTTTTGTACATCATATACTAAAATATAAAAAGATAAGCTAATTAAGCTAATGGGTTCATACCCCTTATATAAAGGTACTAATCCTTTTCTTTTTAATTATAAATTTTTATAAAATTTTATTTTTCAATTCACTAATTATTGGTTCCCTAATTACAATTTCATCATATTCCTGATTAGGAATATGAATAGGCTTAGAAATCAATTTACTATCAATTATCCCTTTATTTTCAAATTATAAAAACATAATAAATAACGAAGCAACGTTAAAATATTTTCTCACTCAAGTAATAGCCTCAACAATTATGTTATTTTCAATCATTATTTTATCATCTAATATCCTCAAAAATTGAGAAAATAATTTAAACTTAATCTTTAATTCTTCAATATTAACAAAAATAGGAGCAGCCCCATTCCATTTTTGATTTCCTGAAGTAATAGAAGGATTAAATTGAAATAATTGCTTATTATTATTAACGTGACAAAAAATTGCCCCAATGATTTTAATCATGTATAATAATATAACAATATTTTTTTCAATAATTATTTTATTTTCAATAATAATTAGAGGAATTTTAGGGATTAATCAAACTAGTTTACGAAAAATTCTAGCTTATTCATCAATTAATCATATTGGGTGAATAATTAGATCTTTAATATTCTTAGAATCAATTTGAATAGTATATTTTATCGTTTATTCAATTATTAGTTTAAATATCATTTTAATATTTAAAAAATTTAATATTTTTTACTTAAAACAAATTTTTTTAATATTAAATAATAATTCTACAATTAAAATATTTTTTATTTTTAATTTTTTATCATTAGGGGGACTCCCCCCATTCCTTGGATTTATGCCAAAATGATTAACTATTCAATTATTAGTAGAAAATAACATAATTTTAATTTCTACAATTATAGTAATTTTAACTTTAATAACTTTATATTTTTATACTCGAATAACATTTTCAACATTGATAATTAATATAAATGAAATAAATTGTTATAAAAATTTTAAAAATAAAGAATGATTAATTTTAACATTTAACTTTTTATCGCTTTTAGGTTTATTATTTGTTACCTTAATATTTAATTATTATTAAGGATTTAAGTTAAATAAACCTGTAGTCTTCAAAACTATAAATAAAGATCCATCTTTAAGCCTTAGGATCTATCCACCTTTAAATTTGCAATTTAAAATCATTGTTGAATATAAGGCTTAGTAAAAGAAAACACTTTCGTAAATAAATTTACAATTTATCGCCTAATTCTCAGCCATTTTACTTTAATTTTGAATAAATGATTATTTTCAACAAACCATAAAGATATTGGAACTCTATATTTTATTTTTGGAGCTTGAGCTGGAATAGTAGGAACATCTTTAAGAATTTTAATTCGGGCTGAATTAGGTAATCCGGGAACATTAATTGGAGATGACCAAATTTATAATGTTATTGTTACCGCTCATGCTTTTATTATAATTTTTTTCATAGTTATACCAATTATAATTGGTGGATTTGGAAATTGATTAGTACCTTTAATATTAGGCGCTCCTGACATAGCTTTTCCTCGAATAAACAATATGAGATTTTGACTCTTACCCCCATCATTATCTTTATTGTTAATAAGAAGAATAGTAGAAAGAGGCGCTGGAACAGGGTGAACAGTTTACCCCCCTTTATCTTCTAATATTGCACATGGAGGAGCTTCTGTAGATTTAGCTATTTTTAGATTACATTTAGCCGGAATCTCTTCAATTTTAGGAGCAGTAAATTTTATCACAACCGTTATTAATATACGATCTACAGGAATAACATTTGATCGTATACCTTTATTTGTTTGAGCTGTAGTTATTACAGCTTTATTATTACTTTTATCTTTACCTGTTTTAGCAGGTGCTATTACGATACTTTTAACAGATCGAAATTTAAATACATCCTTTTTTGACCCGGCTGGAGGTGGAGACCCAATTCTCTATCAACATTTATTTTGATTTTTTGGACATCCTGAAGTTTATATTCTTATTTTACCAGGATTTGGAATAATTTCTCATATTATTAGCCAAGAAAGAGGAAAAAAGGAAACTTTTGGTACTTTAGGTATAATTTATGCCATAATAGCAATTGGTCTATTAGGATTTGTAGTTTGAGCTCATCACATATTTACAGTAGGGATAGATGTTGATACACGAGCTTATTTTACATCTGCAACTATAATCATCGCTGTTCCTACAGGAATTAAAATTTTTAGTTGATTAGCCACATTACATGGAACACAAATTAATTATTCACCGTCTATATTATGAGCTTTAGGGTTTGTATTTTTATTTACAGTAGGAGGATTGACAGGAGTAATTTTAGCTAATTCATCAATTGATGTAATTTTACATGATACTTATTATGTAGTAGCTCATTTTCATTATGTTCTTTCTATAGGAGCTGTATTTGCTATTATAGCTGGGTTTATTCAATGATACCCTTTATTTACAGGGTTAACTCTAAATAACAAATTTTTAAAAATTCAATTTTTAACTATATTTATTGGAGTAAATTTAACATTTTTCCCTCAACATTTTTTAGGTTTAAGAGGAATACCTCGTCGGTATTCAGATTATCCGGATGCTTACACTACTTGAAATATTATTTCTTCTATTGGATCAATAATTTCATTAATTGCAATTTTTATTTTTTTATTTATTATTTGAGAAAGAATAATTTCTATACGAAAAAGAATTTCTTCTTTACAAATAAATTCTTCTATTGAATGGTTTCAATTAATACCTCCTGCTGAACATAGATATTCTGAATTACCTATATTAACATCAGATTTCTAATATGGCAGACTAGTGCAATGGATTTAAGTCCCATATATAAAGTTTACCCTTTTTTTAGAAATGGCAACATGATATTCCATTTCTACTCAAGATAGAGCTTCACCTTTAATGGAACAATTAATTTTTTTCCATGACCATACTTTAATAATTTTACTAATAATTACAGTTTTAGTAGGTTATTTAATAACAAGTTTATTTTTTAATAAATTTAACTACCGATTTTTATTAGAAGGTCAAATAATTGAATTAATTTGAACTATTTTACCAGCTATTACACTAATTTTTATTGCTTTACCTTCATTAAATCTTTTGTATTTACTTGATGAAATTAATAACCCTATAGTATCAATTAAATCTATCGGGCATCAATGATACTGATCTTATGAATACACTGACTTTAAAAATATTGAATTTGATTCTTACATAATTCCAAATAATGAAATAAAAATAAATAGATTTCGATTATTAGATGTAGATAATCGAATTGTACTACCTTATTATTCACAAATTCGAATAATAGTGACTGCTGCTGATGTTCTTCATTCTTGAACAATTCCATCACTAAGAGTCAAAATTGATGCAACTCCTGGACGTTTAAATCAAATTAATTTTTTTATAAACCGGGCAGGATTATTCTTTGGGCAATGTTCAGAAATTTGTGGAGCAAACCATAGATTTATACCTATTGTTTTAGAAAGAATTTCTTCAAATTTTTTTATTAAATGAATTTCTAAAATAAATTCATTAGATGGCTGAAAGTAAGTACTGGTCTCTTAAACCATTTTATAATAATTTAACGTTTATTTCTAATGAAAAAATTAGTTAAATTATAACATTAGTTTGTCATACTAAAATTATTAAAAAATTAATATTTTTTAATACCTCAAATAGCGCCAATAAATTGAATTTTTCTATTTTTATTATTTACAATAATTTTTTTAATATTTAATTCAATAAATTATTTTTCTTTTAAATATAACAATAAAGAAAATAAAAAAATTAATAATAAAAATAATTTTAAATTAAATTGAAAATGATAACAAATTTATTTTCTTCATTTGATCCTTCTACAAATTTTAACTTATCTTTAAATTGATTAAGAACATTTTTAGGTTTATTATTTATTCCAGCAATATATTGATTAATTCCTTCACGAATAAATTTTATATGAATTAAAATTTCTTTAACTTTACATCAAGAATTTAAAGTTTTACTAGGAAATAAAATTAAAGGAAGAACTTTAATATTTATTTCACTATTCTCAATTATTTTATTTAATAATTTTTTAGGTTTATTCCCTTATATTTTTACTAGGACTAGACATTTAGTTTTAACATTAGCATTATCTTTACCTTTATGGTTAAGATTTATAATTTATGGATGAATTAATAACACAACCCATATATTTGCCCATTTAGTTCCCCAAGGAACCCCTGGTATTTTAATACCTTTTATAGTTTGTATTGAAACTATTAGTAATATCATCCGCCCTGGTACTTTAGCTGTACGATTAGCAGCTAATATAATTGCAGGCCATTTATTAATAACTTTACTAGGAAATACTGGGCCAACAATAACTTTAATTATAATTAATATTTTAATTATTATTCAATTATTACTTTTACTTTTAGAATCAGCAGTTGCTATTATTCAATCTTATGTTTTTGCAATTTTAAGAACTCTATATTCTAGAGAAGTTAACTAATGTCTACTCATAAAAATCACCCATTCCATTTAGTAGATGTAAGCCCATGACCCTTAATAGGAGCATTAAGAGCTATAATTACAATAATCGGATTAATTAAATGATTCCATTTTTATAATAATAATTTATTTATCATGGGAACTTTAATTACAATTATTATTATGTACCAATGATGACGAGATGTTTCTCGAGAAGGGACATTTCAAGGATTACATACTTATAATGTAACTTTAGGGTTACGTTGAGGTATAATTTTATTTATTACCTCAGAAGTATTTTTTTTTTTAAGATTTTTTTGGGGATTTTTTCATAGAAGACTAGCCCCATCTATTGAATTAGGAATAATTTGACCTCCAAAAGGAATTATAACTTTTAACCCAATTCAAATTCCTTTACTAAATACTTTAATCTTATTAACTTCAGGATTAACAGTAACTTGAGCTCATCACAGATTAATAGAAAATAATTACAATCAATCTAAACAAGGTTTATTATTAACTGTAATTTTAGGAATTTATTTTACTATATTGCAAGCTTATGAATATATAGAAGCATCTTTTACTATTTCTGACGCAATTTATGGATCTTCATTTTTTATAGCTACTGGATTCCATGGATTACATGTTATTATTGGAACAACTTTTTTAGCTATTTGTTATTTTCGTCACTTAAATAACCATTTTTCATCAAATCATCACTTTGGGTTTGAAGCAGCTGCATGATATTGACATTTTGTAGATGTTGTTTGATTATTTTTATATATTTCAATTTACTGATGAGGTAGATATTTATATAGTATAGAAATTATATTTGACTTCCAATCAAATGAGCTAACTAAATTTAGTATAAATAATTTTTGTTATAATAATAATTTCTACAATTATTTTTTTAATTTCTATAATCGTTATAATTTTAGCTTCAATCCTATCAAAAAAAACCTTTATAGATCGAGAAAAAAGAAGACCTTTTGAGTGCGGTTTTGACCCTAAAAGTTCAGCACGATTACCTTTTTCTATTCAATTTTTCTTAATTGCTGTAATTTTTTTAATTTTTGATGTAGAAATTACTTTATTAATTCCTTTAATTTTAACAATAAAAATTACTAATATAATAATATATTTATATGTGAGATTCTTTTTTTTTATTATTTTATTATTAGGACTTTATCATGAATGAAACCAAGGTGCTTTAAATTGAATAAATTAGGATAATAGTTAATTATAACATTTAACTTGCATTTAAAAAGTATTGATTTATCAATTTATCTTAAATAAGAAACAAATTATTGTATTTAGTTTCGACCTAAAATTTTGATGTTTAATCATCCTTATTTTTAATTGAAACCAAAAAAGAGGTATATTACTGTTAATAATATTAATGAGTCATACTCCAATTAAAGAAATAAGATACCCAAAATTAAGCTTCTAACTTAAATTTTTAGTGGTGAAAATCCATTATTATTTCTATTTATATAGTTTAAGAAAAACATTACATTTTCATTGTAAAATTAAAATATAATTTTTTATAAATATTTAAAAATATAAATATATTTCCTTGATAGCTTCAATATCATGCTCTTTATAAGCTATTTAAATAAATTAAATAAATTAATAATACTATAATTCATAAAACTAGCATAATTAAATAAATTTTTAAGTTATTTCTTAACAATATTTGAATAAATTTTGATTTTAATTTTAAATTATTATAAATATTTTGTCTACCAAAATATTCAAATCAACCTTGATCAAAATACTGATAATATAATTTCCCTAGATAAATAGGATAAAAATTAACCCCAAAAGTAGAAATAAAAGGTATATTTCACATTGAAGAGCAAAAAATTGAAAATTTATATAAATTTAAACTTTTTAAATTATAATTTAAATAAAAATTAGAAAATTCATATCCTATTCACCCCCCAATTATAATTACCATTAAAGTTATCAATTTTATAAATAAAGGTAAACAAATAAAATAAGGAGTAGGAAATATTAATCATATTAATAAACTTCCTCCCATAATTACCAAAATGATTAAACCTGATATTCCTTTTAATATAATTTTATTTTTATCATTAATTATATTTAAAGTTAAAAAATTAAAATCACCTATTAATCTATAATATAATAAACGTAAAGTATAACAAGAAGTTAAACCAGTAGAAATAAAAAAAATTAAATAAATATACAAATTTAAATAATTTATTGATATTACTTCTAAAATTAAATCCTTTGAATAAAATCCCGATAAAAATGGAATCCCACATAAAGATATATTAGCAATATTAAAAAAACTACATGTTAAAGGTATTTGTTTAACTAATCCACCTATAAATCGAATATCTTGACAATTATTTATATTATGAATAATACAGCCGGCACATATAAATAATAACGCCTTAAATAAAGCATGAGTTAACAAATGAAAAAAAGCTAATTTATATTCCCCTAAAAATAAAATACTTATTATTAAACCTAATTGACTTAATGTTGATAAAGCAATAATTTTTTTTAAATCAAATTCAAAATTAGCTCCTAATCCAGCTATAAATATAGTTATAGAAGAAATAAATAATATAAAAAATATTATATTTAATCTCAAAGAAAAATTAAAACGAATTAATAAATAAACCCCCGCTGTAACTAAAGTAGAAGAATGAACTAAAGAAGAAACAGGGGTAGGGGCTGCTATAGCAGCGGGTAATCATGAAGAAAAAGGAATTTGAGCTCTTTTTGTAAAAGCTGCAAAAATAATTAAATATATAATTATTCTTATTAAATAATCATTTTTTATAAAATCTAAATAATAAATATAATTTCAACTCCCATAATTAACTATCCATCTAATAGAAATTAATAAAGAGACATCACCTAAACGATTAGTTAAAGCAGTTAATATCCCAGCATTATAAGACTTTACATTTTGATAATATACTACTAAACAATATGAAACTAACCCTAACCCATCTCAACCAAGTAAAATTCTAATTAAATTTGGGCTAATAATTAATAATATTATAGACAAAACAAATATAGAAACTAACATAATAAAACGATTAAGATTTAAATCTCCTAATATATACTCTTTTCTATAAAAAATTACTATTGAAGAAATAAATAACACAAATCTTATAAATAACAAAGACATTCAATCTAATAAAATTGTTATTATAATAGAACAAGAATTTAATGAAACTATTTCTAATTCTAATATAATTCTATAATCTAAAATTATTAAATTTACTCTAAATAAAAATACTATTAAACTAATAATTAAAAACAATCCACTATAAACTAAACAAATAGATAAAATTATTTAAGATAAAAAATTATATCTTTGATATCACAAATCAATATTTTAAATAAACTACTTAAATAAATCCATAAAATAAAATATTCTCTTTTTAAAATTAATAAATTTAAAGGAAATCAATGTAAAAATAATAATAAATATTCTCGTAAATAACCTATTCTAAAACTAAATAAACCAGAATATAATTTTCCATGTTGAGTGAAAGAATACAAATATAAAGAATAAACGGCACTAAAAAATAATAAAAAACATAAAGATAAAAAACTTAAACTTCTTCATCTTATTAATCTATTAATAAGTAAAATTTCCCCAATTAAATTTAAAGAAGGTGGGGAAGATATATTACAAGCTCTAAATAAAAATCATCATATTCTTAAAGAAGGTATTAAATTAATTAAACCTTTATTTAAATATAATCTTCGACTATTCAAACGTTCATAATTTATATTAGCCAAACAAAATAAGCCAGAAGAACATAAACCATGAGCAATTATTATTAAAAAAGAACCACATATACCATAATAATTTATAGTTATAATTCCAGCTAAAACTAAACCTATATGAGAAACTGATGAATAAGCAATTAAAGATTTAATATCTATCTGACGTAAACATATTAAAGAAATAAATACCCCCCCAATTAAAGAAATAATAATAAATAAATAATTAATTTTTATTCCTATAAAAATAAAAATTTTTATCAAACGTATTAAACCATACCCCCCTAATTTTAATATAATCCCAGCTAAAATTATTGAACCAGAAACTGGAGCTTCTACATGAGCTTTAGGCAATCATAAATGAACAAAATATATAGGAATCTTAACAAAAAAAACTATATTTATACCTAAATATATTAAAAAATTTGATCTTTCATTTAAAAAATAATAATCTAATCTATTAAAATTTGAATAATAATAAAAAATTGAAATTATTATAGGCAAAGAAGCTAATATTGTATAAAATAACAAATAAACCCCCGCTTGAATTCGCTCAGGTTGATACCCCCAACCTACAATTAGAATTAAAGTAGGGATTAACCTTATTTCAAAAAATAAATAAAAAACAAATAAATTTATTGAACAAAATGTAATAAATAAAGATAATAATAACATTAAAATTATAAACAAAAATAAATTATAATAAAAATTTTTTTGATAAATTTTTACTCTGGCCATAATTATTAAAGAACAAATTCATAAAGTTAATAAAATTATTACATAAGATAATAAATCACAACCTAAAAAATATCTAATATTTATAAAAAGATAATTAAATCTAAATATAAAAATAAATATATAAAATATAAAAAAATAAATATACTGATTTAATCAAAATATTGATTTTTTAAATCTTAATGGAATCATAAATACTATTATTATTAAAAACTTTATCATAAAATATTAAATCTTTGAAAATAATCATTTCCATGACTACGAATTAAAGAAACCAATAAAGATAACCCCAAGGCTCCTTCACAAACTCTTATTCTAATAAAAATTATTGAAAAATAAAATTCATTATTAAAATAACTTAAATAAATAAATATTATAAAATATAAAGATAAAATAATAAATTCTAAACTTAATAATATTAAAAGCAAATGTTTACGTTTAAGACAAAAAGTAAATAACCCACAAAAATATATAAAAATAGAAAATAATATTAACATTTGTTTTAATAATTTAAATAAAATATTGGTCTTGTAAATCAAAAATAAGATTAATCTTTTAAAACTTCAGAAGAAAGAATTATTTCTTATCTTTAATCTCCAAAATTAAAATTTTTATTAAACTATCTTCTGTATTATAACATTTTTACTAATCATTAATATTACTCTATCTATAAATTTTATATTTATAATTCACCCCTTATCCATAGGGATAACTTTATTAATTCAAACAATTGTTATTTCTTTAATTACAGGTATATTAAATTTTAATTATTGATTTTCTTATATTTTATTTATTGTTATAATTGGAGGAATATTAGTTTTATTTATTTATATAACAAGTATTGCATCAAACGAAAAATTTAAATTTAATAATAAACTCATAATTTTATGAATTATAATAATAATAATAATTTTTATTATATTTCTATATTCAGATATAATATTAATAATAATTAATTGTTTTAATTATATTATTAATAACAATAGAAATTATTTTATAATAAGAAAATTTCTAAATAAACCTTCTAATATTATTATATTTATAATTATTATTTATTTATTTATTACATTAATTGCAGTCGTAAAAATTACTGACCTAAAATCTGGACCTTTACGACAAAAATTCTAATGAAAAAACCTATACGAAATAAAACACCTATTGATATTATCAATAACTCATTAATTGATCTTCCTTCACCTTCAAATATTTCAGCTTGATGAAACTTTGGATCATTATTAGGACTATGTTTAATAATTCAAATTGTTACTGGATTATTTTTAGCAATACATTATACAGCAGATATTAATATAGCTTTTAATAGAGTAATTCATATTTGCCGAGATGTAAATTTTGGGTGATTAATTCGAACTTTACATGCAAATGGGGCTTCATTTTTTTTTATTTGTCTATATTTACATATTGGGCGAGGATTATATTACGGATCTTATAATTTAACTATAACTTGAATTATAGGAGTATTAATTTTATTTATTGTTATAGCTACTGCCTTTCTAGGCTATGTCTTACCATGAGGACAAATATCTTTTTGGGGGGCCACAGTTATTACTAATTTATTATCTGCAATTCCATACTTAGGAATATCAATCGTTCAATGATTATGGGGAGGTTTTGCAGTAGATAATGCTACTTTAACTCGATTTTTTACTTTACATTTTTTATTACCTTTTATTATTTCTGCATTAGTAATAATTCATTTATTATTTTTACATCAAACAGGATCTAATAACCCATTAGGAACAAATAGAAATATTGATAAAATCCCTTTTCATCCTTATTTTAGATTTAAAGATATTTTTGGATTTATTATAATATTATCAATATTAATTATTTTAACTTTAACTAATCCTTATATATTAGGGGACCCAGATAATTTTATTCCCGCAAATCCATTAGTTACCCCTATTCATATTCAACCAGAATGATATTTTTTATTTGCATATGCTATTTTACGCTCAATCCCAAATAAATTAGGGGGAGTAATTGCATTAGTTATATCAATTGCTATTTTATTATTTATACCTTTAATAAAAAATAAAAAAATTCAATCCAATATATTTTATCCTTTAAATAAAATTTTATTTTGAAATTTATTAACAATTGTAATTTTATTAACATGAATTGGAGCACGACCAGTAGAAGATCCTTATATTTTAATTGGACAAATTTTAACTATTATCTATTTTCTTATTTACTTAATTAATCCTTTATTAAATAATTTTTGAGATTATATTATTTTTAAGAAATAAGTTAATGAGCTTGATATAAGCATATATTTTGAAAATATAAGATAGATTAATTAATCTATTAACTTATACTAAATTTAGTTAACTATAAAATTAGGGAAAAATATAATAATTTTAACCCTAAATAAAAAAATAAATAATTTAATGAAACTGGCAAAAATCTTTTTCATGCCAAATATATTAACTTATCGTAACGAAAACGTGGGAGTGTTCCCCGTACTCAAATTCATAAAAATGATATAAATGATAGTTTTAAAAAAAATATAAATGAATAAATATTTGAACCTAAAAATAAAATTCTACATAATATTCTTATAAATAAAATACTTGAATATTCTGCTAAAAAAATTAATGCAAAACCCCCGCTTGAATACTCAACATTAAATCCTGAAACTAATTCTGACTCTCCCTCAGCAAAATCAAAAGGAGTACGATTAGTTTCAGCCAATCTAGAAACAAATCAAATTAAACATAATGGAAATATTAAAAATAATAACCATAAATATTTTTGATATAAAATAAAATAATTTAAACTTAATCTTAAAGTTATAAATAAAAATCTTAATAAAATTAAAGACAAACTTACCTCATAAGAAATAGTTTGTGCTACAGAACGTATACCCCCTAATAATGAATAATTAGAATTAGAAGATCAACCAGAAATTATAATTCTATAAACTCTTAATCTTGACACACTTAAAAAAAATAAAATACCTAAATTAAAATTAAATAATATAGTAAAATAAGGTATACACATTCATAAAATTAAAGATAAAAATAAATTAAAAATTGGAGATATGTAATATATATTATAATTTGATATAGAAGGAATAATTGACTCCTTAGTAAACAATTTAATTGCATCACTAAAAGGCTGAGGAATACCTATAATCCCTACTTTATTAGGACCTTTACGAATTTGAATATAACCTAAAACTTTACGCTCTAATAATGTTAAAAAAGCCACTCTAATTAAAACACAAATTACTATTAATAACCTACTTAAAAATATTAAAAAATAATCTTTATAAAACAAGTATTATTTGTAAAATAAATTACATATTTAAATTCTAAATTTAATGCACTAGTCTGCCAAAATAACAATAATATTCATAAAAAAAATAAATTTTACTAATATTTGGTCCTTTCGTACTAAAATATTATATTTATTTAAAGATAGAAACCAACCTGGCTCACACCGGTTTAAACTCAGATCATGTAAAGTTTTAAAAGTCGAACAGACTTAATTTTTTAGCTTCTACACCAAAAATTAACTTTAATCCAACATCGAGGTCGCAATCTTTTTTTTCGATTTGAACTCTCTAAAAAAATTACGCTGTTATCCCTAAGGTAATTTAATCTTTTAATCATAAATAATGGATCAATAAATCATAAATTAATGTAAAAATAAAAATAAAGTTTAATAAATTTATTTATCACCCCAATAAAATATTTTATAAAATTTATATAATTATAAAAATTTAAATTATATAAAATATTAAACTCTATAGGGTCTTCTCGTCTTTTAAAAATATTTAAGCTTTTTAACTTAAAAATAAAATTCTAATTAAATTAAATTGAGACAGTAATTTTCTCGTTCAACCATTCATTCCAGCTTTCAATTAAAAAACTAATGATTATGCTACCTTTGCACGGTCAAAATACCGCGGCCATTAAATATATCATTGGGCAGGTTAGACTTTAAATTATTATCAAAAAGACATGTTTTTAATAAACAGGCGAAAAATTAATTTGCCGAATTCCTTAAATTAACCTTTATTAAATAATTAATTTTACAAAAATTTATACTAATTTTATCATTATTACAAATATTATTAAATTAAATAAATAATTTTAATAAATAATATAAATATTATATAAAAAATAATTATAAAAAATTAATTATAACAAATTATTATTGAAAGAAATTTTTAATCCTACATTTAATTTTAATTAAAAATATTATATAAATTTATTTTAAAGCTTATCCCTTAAAATATTTTTTATTAATAAAAAAATTTTACTAAATAAAAATCATTTTTATCAATAAATAAATTAAATTTATTTCTTAAAAAACTAGATATATTTAAAAACGAATAACATTTCATTACTAAATATTTATTAACAATAATTATTTAACATTAAAAAATATAAATATTTAACTCTTTTAAAATCGAGATATTTAAAATATATAAAATATTTTTGATAAACCCTGATACACAAGGTACTAAAAATAAATTATTCTTTTAAAAATTTAAAATTTTCATAATATTTAAAAATTCTATCACTATACTTTAATTTATAATTAAAAAAATTTTTTCTATTATTATAATAAAACAAAATAATACTTTATTTAAAAAATATTAAAATAATTTATTCTATTCAAATTAAATTGAATTTCACAATTAACTTTTTAATGTAAATAAAATACTTATATTAAGCTATAATTTGTCATTCTAGATACACTTTCCAGTACATCTACTTTGTTACGACTTATTTCATTTTATACGAAAGCGACGGGCGATATGTACATATTTTAGAGCTTTAATCATATAATTTAAATTAATTATATTACTTTCAAATCCACCTTCATAAAAATTTTTAAATTTAAAATTCATTATAAATATATTTATTGTAACCCATTTCTTCCTAATTATAAGCTATACCTTGATCTGATTTAATTTATAATTATAAATTTTGAATATTTTAATTCTTAAAAAATATTCAAACTACGACGATATATAAACTAAAATTAGGTACAATTAATCGTGGATTATCGATTATAGAACAGGTTCCTCTGAAAAGACTAAAATACCGCCAAATTTTTTAATTTTCAAGAAAATAACTAATACTAATTTAATAAAATATTTTACATTTTAAATAATAGGGTATCTAATCCTAGTTTATATAAAAATTTAATAACCTCATAATATTATAAATAAATTCTATTAAATTTAAAATTTCACTTAATAAATTTAAAATTAATTTAAAATAAAACAATTAATTATTAATTAATAAATATTAATTACATTATTTGTATAACCGCAACTGCTGGCACAAATTTTGTTAATATAAAAATAAATTTCTTAATCTTAATTTCTTAAATTTAAAAAACTTTAAACTGCGTATTAAATTAATATACTAATTTTTAAAATTAATAAAAATTCATACTAAAATTTACATGTAAATATTAAAATTATTAATTAATATTCTAAGCTAAAATAAAACTTTTTTAAAAATTTGAAAATTAATAAACAAATTATAAAATTCCTCCCTATAAATTAATTTTTTTTTAAAGATTTTCATTAAACCAAATTTTTAAAAAAAGTTAAAATTACCCCAATTTTAAAGTTAACTTTATTAAAAATTTTGTTATAATTTAATATTATAATTACTAAAAAATAATTTTACATAAAACTTATTAAATATAAATTTAACATATAAAAATTAAAATACCCCAATTTTAAAATTAACTTTTAATAATTTAATTTAAATTTAATACAAGTTTACTAAAAATTAATTTTTAATTAAAATTTATTAAATATAAAATCTTTAAAAAAAAATTTCCCCAATTTTATTATCTCCCCAATAAATGATAAAAAATCAAGATCAATATTCTTTTCTTTACTATAAAATTTTTAATTATAAACAACTATTTATTTCTAAATATTTATAATGAAAATTTAAATATTTTTTTTTTATTTTTTTTTTTTAAAAAAAAAATTCAATTATCTAAAAATAAATAAAATTTAAATAAATGTTTAAAATTTCAATTAAATTAAATATTTTTTGTAATTTTAAATTTAAAGTTAACCAATAATTGATTTTATTATTAGAAATAAATAGGTTTTT